AGTTACGAAATGCTATGGTTCTTACATATGATTTATTAATTTATTCATAAGTAATTCGTTGAGATCGTGCACCTTTCTTTCCTATTTCTTATAATTATAAAAAAAAAAAATAAGAATCATAATAATGTGCAGCTGGTTGGATCCAACCTATTCTTGAAATATACAACTCGCACACACTCCCTTTCCAAAAAAAATCAATACACCAAGCACTATACTTAGATTTATTAGATTTGTTGCTAAAATATCAGTATTAAACCCGAAACTTCCGGCGGATGGCCAATAGCCCAAGGAAACGAAAAAATCGGTTATATTTTTCATATACTCTCCTCTTTCTTATAGATAAGACTAACAAAGAACATAGTTCTTTTTGTATCACCTCACTCGCCTCGCCCTGATCGATTTCTTTTTATTAATTTATTTTTTATGGGAATAGATTAAATAATTTAGTAATTTATAATTTATTTAAAATTTCTTATTCTTTTAAGTTCTCCATAAAAAGATTAGGTCTCATACCAACACCAATTGCGAAATATTTCGTTTCTTTAAACATTTCGTTTCCTAGTAAAAAAAAAGGTTTCTGTTGTACTAAGGGTGGAAATGGGAAGGAAGAAAGCGAACGGATCCGTAATAATTATAAAAGTGTTGATATAATTAGAAGAAGCAAACGGCAAGTCCGAGTTAATAAACCAAACTAAGAAAGAAACGTATAACGTACGTTTTCACATTTCTAATTTTAGGATTAAATTAAACAAAAGGATTTGCGAATAAAAGTGCTAATGCCACGACTAGTCCGTAAATTGTTAAAGCTTCCATAAAAGCTAGACTTAACAATAAAGTACCTCGTATTTTACCTTCCGCTTCTGGTTGTCTCGCAATACCCTCGACAGCTTGGCCCGCAGCAGTACCTTGGCCAACTCCAGGTCCAATGGAAGCAAGCCCTACGGCCAATCCAGCAGCAATAACGGAAGCGGCAGAAATCAGTGGATTCATAGTAAGTTCCTCGTACAAAAAAAAATGGTTAATGATATTAATGATACAATATCAATATAGTTATAGTAATAATAAATACTATAGTATTATAGTATAGTAATACTATAAATATATAAATAGATATTAATAATATATTAGAAAAGAAATAGGAATAAATAAAATTCTATAATTTATTCTATAATTTATATAGTCCATTTATCTAGTCCATAGGGATAATCCCTATATAACTAGTAACTAGTAAATATCTAATATCACATATACATTTGTTTCTTCCATAATGTAAACCGTTTGCATTTTATTTTTATATTGAATTGGATTTGAGAATCATTTTTCGAAATATATGTAAGGGCCAGACATTACATATATCTAGTTTTACTAGATACTAGACCCCCTAACCCATTTTTCCAATTCCGTAATATCGTCTATCTTCCCTCCTACGAGATTGGGTCGTTTATACATATGTATTTGTATCTATATATGTTTATGTATTATGTTGTCCAACCAAGTGCGTATTTGGATTTGGAACCATGCATGAATTCGATTAAGTTAAAAAAAGACTTTTTAAAAAGCTAATCAATGATGACCCTCCATAGATTCACCTATATAAGCCGCGGCTAAAGTTGCAAAAATAAGAGCTTGAATACCGCTTGTAAATAAACCAAGAAACATAACGGGGATAGGAACTACTGAAGGTACTAAAGAAACAAGAACAACAACTACTAATTCATCAGCCAATATATTCCCGAAAAGTCGAAAACTAAGAGATAAAGGTTTTGTAAAATCTTCTAGGATGTTAATTGGTAAAAGTATTGGAGTTGGTTGGATGTATTTCCCAAAATACCCCAATCCTTTTTTGGTAAGACCCGCATAAAAATATGCCACTGACGTGGGTAAAGCTAAAGCAACAGTAGTATTTATATCATTCGTGGGCGCAGCTAACTCCCCATGAGGTAACTGTATAAGTTTCCAAGGTAAAAGAGCACCTGACCAATTAGAAACAAAAATAAATAGGAACATAGTTCCAATAAAGGGAACCCAGGGGCCATATTCTTCTCCAATCTGAGTTTTACTCAAGTCTCGAATAAATTCAAGGACATATTCGAAGAAATTCTGACCGTCGGTCGGAATTGTTTGTGGATTCCGAACTGCTATGATGACTGAACCTAATAAGATAGCAATTACGACCCAAGAAGTGATAAGTACTTGGGCATGGATTTGTAAACCTCCTATTTGCCAATATAAATGTTGGCCTACTTCTACACCCGATATATTGTATAACCCATTGAGTGTTTTAATGGAACATGGTATAGCATTCATATTTTCCTCTGATATAAATCGAACTTAAAAATTGATTTTGATTGAACCATTTTATTTCTTTCTCAACTCACCAACATTAATCATTAATACAAATCGAATTTAGGATACTCAAAATCATATAACATAATCTAAATATCCCTATTTTGATCTTTATCTCTTTTTCTTTAATCTCTTTTTGAAGTTCAAGAAATAGTAACCGATCCAATAAATCTATCGAGTTCACAAACAATGAATTAATTTTATTATTCTTAATCATAATCAACGATTTCTTATATAGCTAGAATGACCCTCGCAAATTGCGAATACTAATTTATTAAGAATGAATCGAATTGAAGCTATAGCATCATCGTTGGCTGGAATTGAAATATCTGCGAGATCCGGATCACAATTTGTATCAATTAAACAAATAGTAGGAATCCCTAAAATGACACATTCTCGAAGAGCCGTATATTCTTCTTGCTGATCAACGATGATTACAATATCGGGTAACCCCGTCATATATTTGATCCCACCCAAATATGTTTGCAAGGTAGATAATTTTCTCTTCAACATTGCTGCATCTCTTTTGGAAAGACGGTTGAGTTTCCCCATTTTTTGTTCTACTATTAAGTCCCTGAACTTATGAAGTCTCGTTTCCGTAGTGGACCAGTTCGTTAACATACCACCAAGCCACTTTTTATTAACATAATGACACCGAGCCCCTATTGCAGCTGATGCTACTAAATCCGCTACTTTATTTTTAGTACCAACGATTAAAAAGGTTTTTCCACTACTTGCTGCATTAAAAACTAAATCGCAGGCTTCTGATAAAAAACGAGCAGTTCTCGTAAGATTTATAATATGAATACCTTTACGTTTTGCAGAGATGTAAGGAGCCATTCTAGGATTCCATTTTCTAGTACCATGACCAAAATGCACTCCCGCTTTCATCATTTCTCCTAAATCGATGTTCCAGTATCTTTTTGTCATTTTTCCGCATTTCCCCACACTTCCTCTTTTTTTAACAAAGAGACAAGGTACTCTGAAATAAATAATTGTTCCGACGGAACCTTCTTTCTACCGTGGATTGACCGTTGATATACGGCCCAAACCATTAATTTCTTTTAATTACTTATTATTATTTTTTTTTGACTAAATTAATATTCATAATCGTACCAATCCAACCAGAAAATTAAAGTAAAAAGAATGAATCTCTTCTTAAAAATCATTAAATTGCGTAAATGGTTGTTGTGATGTCCCATGAAAATTGTTTGGAGCACAAGAACAAAAAAATTCTCTATGGTATAACAAAATATCTCTCATTTCCAACTTGAATAAATTTTTCCTTTTTATTTCCAAATAAACATTTTTGTCTTCCCTTGAATGGTGCACTAATTTTTTGAATCCAGTACCAACAGGAATAAGCCCCCCCAAAACAACGTTCTCTTTCAGTCCTTTCAACCAATCAATACGACCTCGTAAAGCGGCTTTTGCTAAAACTCGAGCGGTTTCTTGAAAACTCGCTTCGGATATGAAACTTTGAGTATTCAGGGATGCCCTCGTTATTCCCAATAAAATTGCCCGATAATTGATCGCTTCGTCTAAAGCACGTCCTGCTCGTTCCGCTCGCAACATTCCTATTAATTCTCCGGGTGAAAAAACATTAGACATTCCATCTTCTGAAACCAACACTTTTGATGTTATTTGACGTACAATGATCTCTATATGCCTGTTATGTATCTGTACCCCCTGAGATCGATAAACCTTTTGAATTTTATTAACCAAAGAGATACGACTTTGGGCTATGGTTAGCTCAGCTCCAATCAAGAATCCCCAGGGGATTCCAAGAATTCTTGGTATACGTTCGTTCCAACTTTCAACTCTCTTTTCGAGGTTCATCGATATTGAATCAATTGAACGCACTTCTAAGACCTGTTCCACTTTTGGAAGACCCTGCGTTATGTCACCAGATCTTGATTTTTCGTATATAAATGTAACTAGTGTCTTTCCTTCATAAAGGATTTCTCCATAATGACCATGAACTGTTGTTCCTGGGGTAGCCAAATAGGGCTTAGCCGATCTTATAACTAAGGCATCAACATGAACAATTAAAATTTGACCAGATTTTTTTATGTGTGGTCCGTATTTAAATAGACATGCATTTTCACAAATAAATTGCCCAAGGCAAATTATTATGGAGGTATCTTCACCAGAATCATGATGGAGAAAACACCAATTTAAATGGAATGGATTCAAAATTATATTACTGCATGGATCGAGATTATAAATTCTCCTATTTTCATCCATTAAACAATATTTAAGTACTTTAAAAGTCTGTTTAAAATTGTCAAGTAGCAAATATTTCTTTAACGATATATGATTATGAGTTAATAAATGGTAAGATGAATAAAAATTCGCTATTTTAGGTACAATAGTACCTAAGGGACCTAACAAATACCTAATTGGGATTAGGGGATCCAATTCTTTTATCGCATTGTTATATTTCGAACCGTTGAATGGACTAATTCGAAAACAGTTGGATGATGACAAAATTATCAAAGATTGGCATTCCTTATTTCGATTCAAGAACGTACCAATAGTTCCTTGCTGTTGGGTAACTAATTGAAACTTCGCCTTGGAATGAAAGGGATTGATATTGGCGCGATTTAATCTCTTATTGGGAATCAATCTCGAATCTGTTATATTATATCTATATCTTTTTCCACTATATGAAAGAGTGGACTTGACTTTGACTAACTCAATTCTTATGAAATCGCGAATTAGATCATTTGCCCTTACCTCAACAAACGACGCATAAACCTCTTCTTTGGAACCGTTTTGTTTTTGGTCCCAATTTAATACTAAGCAAGTCCGAACTAATTGAATACTTGTGTTATAAATTTCTTGAATTGACTTTCCATATTCCGAAAGAATATAATTGACAACTTGAAGTCGGACATCATCCTTTTCCTGCAAGAGATCCTGAGGAAAAAGTGTTGCTAAATTTATCCCATCGGCTATTTCATATGTGACTACGGGCCGAACCGAAACAAAATATTTTTTCTTGGTAGGTGTGATCCGCTGGACATAGATCCAATCTTTCAATTTTTTTGATTCCTTAGAATTTTTTTTTTTTTTCATTACGGGCGGTATCAAAATGCCGCAGTGCCTGGAGATCTTATCTGTCTCTCCAGGAAAATGAATATCTCCATAAAAAATTCTCAGTTCAATACTTTTTTTTTTTCTCTCCACTCGAACTAATCCGCCTACTCGACTTCTTTTATTTAAAGCAAGTTGTGTATCTACTCTAATGATACTATTGTTCCGGACCATAATGGACGAGGATCCAGGTAAAATATGTATTTCTTCGGGAATGAAAAAAAACCGATCTACTTTCATTTGGTATTTAAGACTCAATTCTTTTGTTCCTCGGTACTCAATCAAATCCTCTTTTTTGACGATTGAATCTACCTCCACAGCCCCATATTTAGTAATTCCTGAACTGCTTCTTCTATATCGTGGATCATCAAAATAAGCAAAAATACTATTTCTACGTAAAATACCATTTATGGGTATTTCGATCGAAATACCAAAACCAGATATTAGTTCTTTTTGACGTTCTTGATCATATTTTAATGGTATGATAAATCTATTTCTTCGTCTTTTTGCTAATAAATATGAATTCTCTTGAAGAATAGACGGATATATAAAATTACACTTACCATTGGATATAATTCGATCAGATATTGAATAATCAATGATTTCCATATCTTTTTTACTAGAAGTATCCAACAATTTATGTCTTACTCGATCATTAGTCATTGAGAGGTCAGAGATATATTTGTCTTCGACAGAAAAAGAATAAGCATTCATTTGATCTTGATCCTTGTGGATCGAAAAAGATACTATACTAGATCTTCGCGGGCCTCCTGCTAATATCCATAAATGACTTGTTTTTGGTAATAGATGAACATTACCATATGTATATTCGGGTGCATGGTAGACATCGGTACTCCAGTGCATTTCTCCCTCTGATTCAGAGTAAATATGTTTTCGGACCTTCTCTTTAAAATGAAAAGTGGACGTTCCCGCACGAATCTCAGCGATCACTTGTTCTGATTCTACATATTGATTATTTTGAACTAAAATCAAACTCTTTGGCGGAATATTCACATTATGGATAACACCCCGACTCTCAATAATTACATATAGATCTATAGAACATAAAAAAGCAGGATGCCCATGACGGGTACGTGTGGGATGAACAAAATCTTCATTAAATTTGATTTTTCCGTTAGAAGGAGCTCGTACATGTTCGGCAGTACCACCTGTGAATACTCCACCGGTATGAAAAGTTCTTAATGTTAGTTGAGTCCCTGGTTCCCCAATTGATTGACCCGCAATAATACCTACAGCTTCTCCCAATTCGGCTAGGTCACCATGAGTAGTACTCCGACCATAACATAATTGGCAGATCCAAGATGTGCTTCTGCAAGTAAAGGGGGTTCGAATATATATTGATCGTGCTCGAAAGGTTATGAATCGATTGATAAGCCCAATCCCAATATCTTGATTCCTAGCGGCGATGCATCGTAGACCTATATATATATCGTCTGCTAATACACGACCAATTAGTGTTTGGACAAAAACTCTTTCTGTCATCTCATTTCGAGGACTCACGGAAATACCTTGGATAGTACCACAATCTATTCTACGTACAATAATGTGTTGAACCACTTCAACAAGTCTACGCGTGAGATATCCAGCATCTGATGTACGTACAGCAGTATCCACGACTCCCTTGCGGGCTCCGTAGCAGGAAATTATATATTCTGTCAAAGAGAGTCCTTCACGCAAATTGCTTTGAATAGGTAAATCAATCATTTGTCCTTGGGGATCTGACATTAATCCTCTCATACCTACTAATTGGTGTACTTGAGATGCATTTCCTCTAGCTCCCGAAAAGGACATTAGATGGACTGGATTAGAAGAATCAGTCATCCGAAAATTGGGATTCATTTCTTGTCTCAAATATTCGCTTGTAGCATACCATATCTCAATAGATTGACGTAATTTTTCTACTGCATGAACATTCCCATAATGATGATGTTTCTCCAAAATAAAACTTTGTTGTTCAGCGTCTCGGACTAACCATCCCTTAGATGGTATTGTTAAAAGATCATCTATTCCTAATGAAATAGATGTAGCAGTGGC